GATTTGAACCCGCGACATTTTGTACCCAAAACAAACGCGCTACCAAGCTGCGCTACATCCCTTTTTAAGATTGTTGTACAGTGTCATTGTACAAAATCCATGTCTTGTTTTCTACATCGTTCGTTTTTCACCTATTTTTCCTCTACCTTAACTACCTATATAATATATATATATATATTAGGTAGAATTAGGTATAATGTTCTTGTCATTTTTTTTTTTTTTAGTTTCATATAATCATATGTTTAATCTAATTTTTTTATTATTTATTATTTATAATTATATTAATTTCTAATTATATATAATTATAGAAATTAATTATATATATATATTAATTATATATTATATATTAATTATATAATATATAATTATATAATTTATAATTAAAAATTATAATTAAAAAAATATATTATATATATATATAATATATAAATATAAAAATATAATTAAATATTCAAAAATAAATATGAAAATTAAAATATTAAAATTAAATAAAAAAATAATTATAAAATTATAAATAATTAATATTAAAATTAAATAATTAAAATATTTAAAATCTAAAAATATATTATAAAAATATATTATATTATTAAAAATATATTATTATTATATTAATATTTACTATAACGTAATTAACTTAATATAACTAATATCTAACTAATATAACATAAACATATATATTATTAACATATCAACAATATATCAATATATAATATATAACATAACATATATATTATTAACATATTTAACATATAACATATATATAATATATATAATAATAAATAATATAAATATAATAATAATATATAATTATATAAATATATAATATAATAATATATATAATATATATAATATAATATTTATATTTATAATATAATATATAATATAAATATATAATATAAAATAATATAAATATAATGATTAATAATAAAGAAAAAAAATTAAAATAAATAAATATCAAAGAAGAAGGAGGATTTAAAATGCGAGATATAAAAACATATCTCTCCACGGCACCTGTGCTAACCACTCTATGGTTTGGGTCTTTAGCGGGTCTATTGATAGAAATTAATCGTTTATTTCCAGATGCCTTGTCATTCCCCTTTTTTTAATTCTAATTTAATTCTTGTCTTGTATTGATATGTGAAGAAATGAAGAAGATTTGAGATACCATTCCACGTAACATGGCTTCAATTTAGATCCCCTTTTCTTTAGGATAGGAAAAAAAAGTGTATCGAACCTCAGTCAAAATACAGTGAATCTACGATATAATTTGGGATAAAAGAAATAGAAATGTGGATTAGGAATTAGGATAGAAAAGGAATAATTCCTAGTTAGAAAAAATTGTATTACTTAATTATTACTATATTTAATATTCTTATATTAATGAACTTCTATTAATGAATATGACTCTCTTTCTTTATTGTTTTAGATTATAGTACTTCGAAGTCATTATTTTTAAATTCCATCTCTAGTTAGTAAATATATATTTTTTATTTTCTTTTTGGTTCGGATCAAAAACAAAAATGAGGAGAGTTAAAAAGTTAAGTCGATCCAAAATGAAAAGGAGGTCCATGGCCAAGGGTAAAGATATCAGAATTATAGTGATTTTGGAATGTACCAGTTGTGTTCGAAAGGGTGTCAATAAAGAATCGCCGGGCTTTTCTAGATATATTACTCAAAAGAATCGACACAATACACCCAATCGATTAGAATTGAGAAAATTTTGTCGCTATTGTCAAAAATATATGATTCATGGGGAAATAAAGAAATAGATGGAACAGAATGCATGTGTGATTTTTCCAAGGAGCGGGAAGAGTAAGAACTTGACATCTTTACATAGATAATACAAACCAAATCCTATTTTGGTCGGATCTTAAATGAATAAAAAAAAGTAGAATTGTATTTTCTAGATTATTTTATTTATATTCTAATTATCTAATTATTATATAATATTTCATTATTCTAATTATTTAATTATTATTATTTATTATATTATTATAATTATAAATATTATTATAATTATAAATTATATATTAAGAATATTAAATATTAAATATTATATAATTATATATAAATTATATATAAGATATAAGTATAAGAAATAAACAAACAAGGAATAAGCAAACCATGGATAAATACAAACAACCTTTTCGTAAATACAAGCGATCTTTTCGTAGGCGTTTACCCCCAATTGGATCGGGGGATCGAATCGATTATAGAAACATGAGTTTAATTAGTCGATTTATTAGTGAACAAGGAAAAATCTTATCTAGACGGATGAATAGGTTGACCTTGAAACAACAACGATTAATTACTATTGCTATAAAACAAGCTCGTATTTTATCTTCGTTACCTTTTCGTAATAATGAGAAACAATTGGAGAGAAGGAAGTCGATCCCTAGAACTACAGGTCCTAGAACAAAAAAAAATAGACATACTCCTCAAAACTCCAATAGGAACTCAAGCTCAGATTAATGTTTTGCTCGAAAAACCTAGAATCCCGAGTTGATTTTTGTGTTATAAAATGTTATAAAAAAGGAAAAATGGGTAATAAATTTTTTTTTTTTGAAAGATGCTCGTTTATTTCAAATCTTAATTTCTTTTTCTTCTATCTTCCCGGAGAATGGACTCCGGGAAATTCTGTTTCAATCATTCTTGTTTCCTGTATAGTATATTCTTATATTCTATTAAGATTCTTTTATTCCTTTATTTGTATTTGATTGATTAATGATTTTATTTGAAATCATATCAAAACAAATCTTATTTGATAGGACTATTTGCACAAGTATTTTACGATTCAGAAGCAATTGTTTCTTGTACAGATTGTGTATGAATCTACTATAACTATAGGATACCATATCCTCACGAGTTACTGCATTTATCCGAGTGATCCACAAACGACGAAAATCTCTCTTTTTCCTGCTCCTATCTCGATGAGAGGAACCCAAAGCTCTCATTCTTTGTTGAGTACTCGTTCGAGTAAGTCTTGAATGAGCCCCTATAAAGGTTGATACAAATAAACGATTTTTTTTTCGACGTCTTCGAGCTGTATATCCCCGTTTAACTCTGGTCATTAAATCAAATGAAACTTTCTTGAATAACTAATGTATTTCTCTTCTTTCAGTCATACTTTTCCTCCGGTCGATTAATAGCAAAACGGATTTTTCCGATATATAAAATATAAATTCCAATGGCTTTTGCTACTATGACCTTCCCGACCACAATTTTTACTTCCGGGTATCTTGCCTGGAAATAAGAAATTCTACTGCTGCTAAATAGTGGGTTTCCTCGTTTCTATGGCAACTTTTTAAACGGTGAGGTCCTCTCTATACACCGGAGCCTCTTCTTTCATTTCATCGAATTTTATTGTGAACTTGTATAGTTCACACTCTTTGGCTCTACCCCATCCTTTTTTCAATTAGAATTATTTTTTTTTCTAATTATAATTTAGAAAGTAATAGTCCTTTTCACAAAAAAGCTATCCATACAGTGACGGCATTTAATTCTGTAAAGTGAAAGTTGGCTAGGTAGCTGACCCTGTTAGTCCGTTTTTTTTTCAAGAATAAGAATAGGAGCATAACCCTTTTGCTTCTTATAAGACTATTTCCTCCGCTTAATGGATAACTATTTGCTACCAATGGAGAATTGCTTCTCATCTAAAACGGAGTGATTGGATTTGCACCAATAGAAACCATAAATTACATTACATAATATAATAGGTAAATGATAGATCCTCATTTTTAGATAGTTATTTAGATAGTAAATTAAATGGCGGTCTTTCACTCTATCTATCCTATTCATTGGTAGTGTTCATTGATACTGGAAAAATTTTTTTCATTTCTTCAAACTCATGATCTGAACTGAACGAGTCGCACATACACCCTAGTACATGTTCCTCGACGCTGAGGACATCCTCGAAGAGCGGGGGATTTCGTGACATTTCTTATTGGCTGTCTTGCGTTTCTAATAAGTTGTTTAATGGTTGGCATGTCGTGTCTATATAATCTCATTCTAGATAGAATAGAGTGGGTTGGCTTAGATCGATCTTAACCTATCGATCTTAACCTGATGGTTGATGATTATGAAAGATTTCTATTAACTATCAAATCACGGAAAATTAGAATTTTGAAATGGAATTATAATTATATATTTATATAAATATATAATCTCCAGTATTCTCATCTTCGACCGCTACAAGATCAACGATGCCATGAGCTTGGGCTTCTGTTGCTGACATAAAAACATCCCTTTCCATGTCTTCGGATATAACCCATAAAGGGTTGTACGTTCTTTGTACATAAACTTTTGTGAGGTTTTCGCGAACCTTCAACAGTTCTTCTGCTTCCAGGATAAATTCCCCTGTTTGTGACTCAAAAAAAGAACTAGCAGGTTGGTGAATCATAACCCTGATGATATTGATATAACATCATGAACGATTCTTCTATGCGTATCTCGCACGATTTGATTAAAGTAAGGGGGAATCAAAATAACAAGAAGAAATTAAACAACCGTACGGGCATATTTTGTACATTGCATACGGCTCTGCAATGGAATTTGTTTTTTCTTCCTTTCCTTTTGCAATAGAATTTCTTCTATCGAAAAGAAGAAATATAACTCATATGATCCAAATGTTTAGATGATCCATTTACCACCCTTCCTTTCGTAGTAGTAAAGAAAAATACTATGATGGTTCTGTTGCTTTATTTTACTTTATTATATATATATAATTTAATATATTATATATTATATAATTATAATTTATATAATTTATCTATTTATCTTGTCTGTGGTTTAGCAATCCCAAAGTTTCTTTTTGATACGATCCAAGAAGGATAAAATAAATTTTTCCATTTTTTTTTACTCTTTCTCTGATAACATAAAGATAAGAAAGAGACTTCTGGTGTGGAAGAAAAATGGTTTGTGACGCTGAAATTAACTCTTGACACATAAGATCAAGATCCAATTGGTAATAACCCTTCTTTTTCATACTATTATCTCAATAC